TATTATTTAAAGAAATAATATTAAAAACGGTTTATTATATATATATACAGTTATATCATATATATATATATATACGTGTGTGTGTGAGCATGCATATATATATATATATAATATTAAATATTTAATTAATTAATATATTAATAATAAATTTAAATTTTTATTTAATTAATTATATTAATTTAATAATATATAATTTAATAAATTATATTTAATATTAATTTTTAGTTATTTAAATGATTATAGATCGATGTATAATTATTTTAATTTTTAATAATTAATATTAGAATAAATTGAGAGAGAGAATATTAAATTTTTAATAATTAATATTAAATTTTATATATATAAAAAAAAAAAAAAAACTATATGTAAAAATATACTATTAAATAAATATTTATAGTTTAAAAATTTTATTATAAATTTATTTTGCATATAAATTTTTGTATAAATTTTTAATTATTTTAATAATAATTAATTAATTAATTATAGTAATTAATATTAAAAATTTAAGAAATTAAGATTTAGTAATATTTAAATTAATAACAAATTTTGTGCCAGCAGTTGCGGTTAAACAAAAGTTAAATTAAATTTTATTAGTAATTAATAAATAATTAATTAATTTTGATTAAATTTTAAATTATTAAGTGAAATTTTAATTTAATTAAAATCAATTTTAAAATTATAATTTAATAAATTTTATTAATAAACTAGGATTAGATACCCTATTATAAAAAAATTAAAAAAATAATACTAAAATAGTATATGATTATTTATTGAAACTTAAATAATTTGGCGGTATTTTAGTTCATTTAGAGGAATCTGTTTAATAATTGATAATCCACGAATAAATTTACTTAATTTATTATTTTGTATATCGTTGTTAAAAAAATATTTTTAATAAATAAATAATATTTGATAATTTAAAATAAAAATTAAATCAGATCAAGATGCAGATTATAATTAAGAATATAATGGATTACAATAAATTTATTTATTAACTAATATTATTTTGTAATAAATAATTGAGGGTGGATTTAAATGTAATTTTATTAATTTTATTAAAATGATTTAAAATTAAAATATGTACATATTGCCCGTCGCTTTCATTAATAAATTGGAATAAGTCGTAACAAAGTAGAGGTACTGGAAAGTGTTTCTAGAAATAACAAATTAGAGCTTGATTAAAGTATTTCATTTACATTGAAATGATATTAAATAAATATTAATTAATTTGAAGAGAATAAATTAATAATTTTATAAATAATAAAAATAATTTTAATATTAAAATAGGGGGTTTTAGTATTTATATTAAAAAAAAATTATAAAATTTATAGTTAATTAGTATTGTAAAAGAAATTTGAAATATAAATGAAAATAAATTTAATTAAAAGTAGATTTAAATTATTGTATCTTGTGTATCAGAGTTTATTAATTAAAAATTTAGATAAATTATTTCTCGAATTTAAAAGAGATAATTAATTAAAAAATTTATTGTTGCATAAATATTTTTAATAATTAATTTGAAATGAAATGTTAATCGTTTTTAAATATATCTAGTTTTTTTAGAAAAAAATTTAATTTTATTTATTATTTTTTAATTTATTAATTAACGAAATAAATTATAAAAAATAATTTAATATTTTAAGGGATAAGCTTTAAATTAAATTTTTATAATTATATTATCAAAAATTAAAATTTTTAAAATTTATATTGTTTATAATTTTTAATTTATTACAAATAATTTTAATTAAATTAAAATTTTTTAATAATTTAAATTTATATAAAAAAAATATTTTTAATAAAATAAAATTTATTATAATGATAAAATTAGTATTTAATTAATGTATATACATATATATATATATATTATATACAATATTTAAAATTAAAATTAATCATAATTTAAAAATAAATTTAAGGAATTCGGCAAATATTTATATTCACTTGTTTATCAAAAACATGTCTTTTTGATTAATAATATAAAGTCTAATCTGCCCACTGATAAATTATTAAAGGGCTGCAGTATATTGACTGTACAAAGGTAGCATAATCATTAGTCTCTTAATTGGTGACTTGTATGAAAGATTGGATGAAATATAGACTGTCTCAAATTTAATTAAATAAATTAATTTTTTGATTAAAAAGTCAAAATTATTTTAAAAGACGAGAAGACCCTATAGAGTTTTATAAATTTATTAATTTAAGTTAATTATATAAATAATAATTAGAATTAATAAATTTATTTTGTTGGGGTGATAAAAAAATAAAAATAACTTTTTTTAAAATAAATTCATAAATAAGTGATTAACTGATCCAAAATTTTTGATTAAAAGAAAAAATTACCTTAGGGATAACAGCGTAATTTTTTCTTTTAGTACAAATAAAAGAAAAAGTTTGCGACCTCGATGTTGGATTAAGATAAAATTTAGATGCAAAAGTTTAAAATTTTGATCTGTTCGATCATTAAAATCTTACATGATCTGAGTTCAAACCGGTGTGAGCCAGGTTGGTTTCTATCTTTAAATTATTAAAATATTTTAGTACGAAAGGAATAAATATTTAAATTAAATTTATAATTAAAGAATTTCATTAAAATTATTATATAAGATTTAAAAACTATTTTGGCAGAAAAGTGTAATGGTTTTAGAAATCATAAATGTATAATAATTTTATATAGATAGTAAATGATAATAATTGATATTTTATTAATTTTTTTGGGTTTATTAATTTTAATTTTAGGGGTTTTAATTGGTGTTGCTTTTTTAACTTTATTAGAACGTAAAGTTTTAGGTTATATTCAAATTCGTAAAGGTCCTAATAAAGTAGGAATAATAGGAATTTTACAGCCTTTTTCTGATGCTATTAAGCTTTTTACTAAAGAACAAACTTATCCAAGTTTTTCTAATTATTTATCTTATTATTTTTCTCCAGTTATTAGATTTATTTTATCTTTAATAATTTGAATAATAATTCCTTATTATTTTAATTTAATTAGATTTAATTTGGGTATTTTATTTTTTTTATGTATTACTAGAGTAGGAGTTTATACTATTATAGTTGCTGGTTGATCTTCAAATTCAAATTATGCTTTATTAGGAGGTTTACGATCTGTTGCTCAAACTATTTCTTATGAAGTTAGATTAGCTTTAATTTTAATATCAAGAATTATTATAATTATAGATTTTAATATAATTATATTATTAAAATATCAAAATTTAATTTGATTTATTTTTTTAATATTTCCTTTAAGAATATGTTGATTTTCTTCAAGATTAGCTGAAACTAATCGAACACCTTTTGATTTTGCTGAGGGAGAAAGAGAATTAGTTTCTGGATTTAATATTGAATATAGAAGAGGAGGATTTGCTTTAATTTTTTTAGCTGAGTATTCTAGAATTTTATTTATAAGATTATTATTTGTTTTATTATATATAGGAGGTTATTATTTAAATTTTTTTTTTTATTTAAAATTAAGATTAATTTCTTTTTTATTTATTTGAGTTCGAGGTACTTTACCTCGTTATCGTTATGATAAATTAATATATTTAGCTTGAAAAATTTATTTACCATTATCATTAAATTTTTTAATATTTTATATAGGATTAAAAATTTTTCTTATTTAAAGAAATTTTTTTAGTATAAATTAATAGAATTATTTATTCTTTCTTAAGTTTTCAAAACAAATGCTTATTACAAGCTCATTAATTAATTATAAATTAAATTATCTCAATAAATTCTTACTATTGGATTAATAATATAATAAGAAAAATATAAAACTGTTAATAATTGTCCAGTAATAATATAAGGTTCTTCAACTGGTCGTGCTCCAATTCATGTTAAAAGAATAATAGTTGTTACTATGATTCAAAATAATATTTTATTTAAAGGATAAAATTGAATTCCTTGTATTTTTTTAAAAAAAGTTATTGGTAAAATAATTAAAATTAAGATTGATAATACTAATGCAATAACTCCTCCTAATTTATTAGGAATTGATCGTAGAATAGCATATGCAAATAAAAAATATCATTCAGGTTGAATATGAATAGGAGTAACTAATGGATTAGCAGGAATAAAATTATCTGGGTCTCCTAAAAGATATGGGTTAGTTAAAGTTAATCAAATTAATATAAATAAAATTAAGATAAATCCAATTATATCTTTAAAAGTGAAAAATGGGTGGAAAGGAATTTTATCCAAGTTTCTATTAATTCCTAATGGATTATTAGATCCAGTTTGATGTAAAAATAATAAATGGATTATAGTTATTATTAAAATAATAAATGGTAAAATAAAATGAAAAGTGTAAAATCGAGTTAAAGTAGCATTATCAATAGCAAATCCTCCTCAAATTCAATTAACTAATATTGTTCCTAAATAAGGAATTGCTGATAATAAATTAGTAATCACGGTTGCTCCTCAGAATGATATTTGACCTCAAGGTAAAACATATCCTATAAATGCTGTAGCTATTAATAGAAATAAAATAATTACTCCTACTATTCAAGTGTATTTTAAATTAAAAGATTCATAGTAAATTCCTCGTCCAATATGAATATAAACACAAATAAAAAAAAATGATGCTCCATTAGCATGTAAAGTTCGAATTAATCAACCATAATTTACATTTCGGCAAATATAATTAACTCTGTAAAATGCTAATTCAATATTAGCTGTATAATATATTGTTAAAAATAATCCTGTAATAATTTGAATTATTAAACATATGGCTAAAAGAGATCCAAAGTTTCAAAAAGATGAAATATTGGAAGGTGAAGGTAGATCAATTAAGGATCTATTAATAATTTTTAAAATTGGATGAGTTTTTCGAATTGGTTTAAAAATATTTATCATTAGTTAAAATGATGATCGTAAAGGACCATAAAAAATGTTTGTAATTTTAACTACAGCGATTAAAGTAATAAATAAATAAATAATTATTATTATTATAATTAAAAATGTTTGGTTATTATATAATTTAGATAAATTAATTTTATTTTCATTATTAAAAAAAATTAATTTATTAAAAAAATTTCTTATTTCAATATTATTAGTATAAAAATTTATTCAATATAAATTATATATAAATAATATTCTTAATAAAAAAATAATAAAAATTGAACTAATAAACATAATTTTTATATTAAATGAAATTTTAAAAATTTCATTTGAAGCAATTCTAGAAACATAAATAAATAAAACTAATAATCCTCCAAGAAAAGTTAAAAATAAAATATAAGAAAATCAATAAGTTGATAATATAATTCCTGAAATTAAACAAGTAATTAAAGTTTGAATTAAAATTATTAATCCTATTGATAATGGATGAGATAAAAATAATATTATAAATGAAAATAAAATAATTAATAAAGATAAAAATATTTTTGTTATTTCAAAGAATAGTTTAATAAAAATAATAATTTTGGAGATTATTGATAAAGAAATATCTTTTTCTTTGATGTTTTTAAAAATAAAATCTTATTTTTGATTTACAAGACCAATGTTTTAAATTTAAACTATAAAAACAACTAATGATAATTATTATAAATATATTAATTATAGTTATTGTTATATTTATTTTAGGTAATATAATTTTCGTTTCTAAACATAAACATTTATTAATTGTTTTATTAAGATTAGAATTTATTGTTTTAAGAATTTTTTTTTTTATAGTGTTAATATTTATGTATATTGAATATGATATATATATATTAATAGTTTTTTTAGTATTTTCTGTTTGTGAAGGTGCTTTAGGTCTTTCTATTTTAGTTTCAATAATTCGTACTCATGGTAATGATTATTTTCAAAGTTTTAATTTATTGTAAATGATAAAATTTTTATTTATAATAATTTTTATAATTCCTTTATGTTTTAATTTTAATATATATTGAATGGTTCAAATAATTTTATTATTAATAATATTTATATTTATAAATATAATAGTTAATATTGAAAGTTATTCTAATTTAAGATATATATATTCTTGTGATATTTTATCTTATGGATTAATTTTATTAAGAATTTGAATTAGAATTTTAATAATTATAGCTAGAGAAAATTTATATAAACAAAATTATTATTTAAATTTTTTTTTATTTAATTTAATTTTTTTATTAATAATATTATATTTAACTTTTAGAGTAATAAATTTATTTATATTTTATTTATTTTTTGAAGGTAGTTTAATTCCAACTTTAATATTAATTATTGGTTGAGGTTATCAACCTGAACGTATTCAAGCTGGTATATATTTATTATTTTATACTTTATTTGTTTCTTTACCTTTATTATTAGGTATTTTTTATATTTTTAATGAAATAAATTATATTATAATTTATTTTTTAAAATTTTTTAATTTTGAAATCTATTTATTATATTTTTGTATAATTATAGCTTTTTTAGTTAAAATACCTATATATTTTGTTCATTTATGATTACCTAAAGCTCATGTAGAAGCTCCAGTTTCAGGTTCAATAATTTTAGCGGGTATTATATTAAAGTTAGGAGGATATGGTTTAATTCGTGTTATAATTTTATTACAGGAAGTTGGATTAAAATATAATATTATTTGAATTAGAATCAGATTAGTGGGAGGATTTTATATTAGTTTAAAATGTTTTTGTCAAGTTGATATTAAATCTTTAATTGCATATTCTTCTGTTGCTCATATAAGAATAGTAATTGGAGGAATTATAACAATAAATTATTGAGGATTTATTGGTTCTTATATTTTAATAATTGGTCATGGGTTATGTTCTTCTGGTATATTTTGTTTAGCTAATATTAATTATGAACGTTTACATAGACGAAGATTATATATTAATAAAGGAATAATAAATTTTATACCTTCAATAAGATTATGATGATTTTTAATTATATCTTCAAATATAGCAGCGCCTCCATCTTTAAATTTGATAGGTGAAATTAGATTAATTAATAGATTATTAAGATGATCTTGAATATCTATATTAATATTAATATTAATTTCATTTTTTAGAGCTGGTTATAGATTATATTTATATTCTTATATTCAACATGGAAAGTATTATTCTGGTATTTACAGATTTTATATAGGATTGTCTCGAGAATATTTATTATTAATATTACATTGATTTCCTTTAAATATTTTAGTAATGAAAATTGATTATGTTATAATTTGATTTTAATTTAAATAATTTAATAAAAATATTGATTTGTGGTGTCAAAAATGTGATTAATAATCATTTTAAATTATTAAAAAAAATTCAATTTGTTTTATTAGTTTTTTTTTTTTATTTTTAATAAGTATATTTAATTTTTTTATAATGATTTATTTTATTATAAATAATATAGTAATTTTTTTAGAATGAGAATTAATTTCTTTTAGATCTATAAGAATTATAATAAGAATTTTATTAGATTGAATGTCTTTATTATTTATAATATTTGTATTATTAATTTCTTCAGTAGTAATTTACTATAGAAAAAGATATATAAGATCAGAATTAAATTTAAATCGTTTTATTATTTTAGTATTATTATTTGTATTTTCTATAGTTTTATTAATTATTAGTCCAAATATTATTAGAATTTTATTAGGATGAGATGGTTTAGGTTTAGTTTCTTATTGTTTAGTCATTTATTATCAAAATATTAAATCTTATAATGCAGGTATATTAACTGCTTTATCGAATCGTATTGGAGATGTTTTTATTTTAATAGTAATTTCTTGAATAATGAATTATGGAAGTTGAAATTATTTATTTTATTTAAATTTTATAAAAAATGACTTTATAATATTAATAATTAGAAGAATAATTATTATTGCAGCTATAACAAAAAGAGCTCAAATTCCTTTTAGATCTTGATTACCAGCAGCAATAGCTGCTCCAACTCCTGTATCTGCTTTAGTACATTCTTCTACTTTAGTTACTGCTGGAGTTTATTTATTAATTCGATTTAACTTATTATTAGTTGATATAATATTTATAAAAATTTTAATATTATTATCAGGTTTAACAATGTTTATAGCAGGAATTTCAGCTAATTATGAATTTGATTTAAAAAAAATTATTGCTTTATCTACTTTAAGACAATTAGGTTTAATAATAAGAATTTTAAGTATGGGGATGCCTGATTTAGCTTTTTTTCATTTATTAACTCATGCTATATTTAAAGCTTTATTATTTATATGTGCTGGAGTAATTATTCATATAATAATAGATATTCAAGATATTCGTTTTATAGGTGGAATTAGAAATTATATTCCTTTAACAGCTTTATGTTTAAATATTTCTAATATAGCTTTATGTGGGATTCCTTTTTTAGCTGGTTTTTATTCTAAGGATTTAATTTTAGAAATAGTTAGATTAAGAAATTTAAATTTTTTTATTTTTTTATTATATTATATTTCAACAGGATTAACTATATTTTATAGTTTCCGATTAACTATATATTTAATAGTTAATAATTTTAATTTATTATCTATTTATAATTTATATGATGAAGATTTTATTATAATAAAAAGAATATTTATTTTATTATTTATAAGAACTATTAGAGGAAGTTTATTAATATGAATAATTTTTCCTTATCCTTATATAATTTATTTACCATTTAATTTAAAAATAATAGTTATTTATGTAAGAATTTTAGGTATTTTTTTAGGTTATTTGGTTAGAAATATAAATATTTATTCTATTAATAAATTTATTTATAGTTATGAAATAAGAAATTTTTTATGTATAATGTGATTTATACCTAGATTATCAACTTATGGATTAAATTATTATTTTTTAAATATTGGTCAAACTTTATTAAAAAATATTGATATAGGTTGAAGAGAAATATATAGAGGTCAAGGAATATTTATAATTATAAAAAAATATTCTATTTTTTATAATTTATTTCAAATAAATAATTATAAAATTTATTTATTTAGTTTTGTTTTATGAATAATAATTTTTTTTATAATAATAATTATATTATATTTAAATAGCTTATAATTAAGAGTATAATATTGAAGATATTAAGGAGATTATTTAATCTTTAAATGAATTATTTATAAAAAATTTTTTTTATTTTTACAATGAAAATGTAATGTTTTATTTGTAAACTATATAAATAGAAATATTAATGGAATTAAACCACTAAAAATTAAGTTAGCAGCTCAATTTTATACTTTATATTTCTTTTAATAATTTAATTGGAATTTATTATTCAATAATATCATTAACAGTGATATACCTCTATTTTGGTTTCAATTAATTAATTAAGTAAATAAGGAGTTAATAAATAACTCTATTTTTTAAGTCGAAATTAAATGCATCTATTGCTTCTTATTTAAGATAAATTGAAATTCAATATTTTTTGAATGCAAATCAAATGTTTTTTATTCATAAACTATAATCCTAAAATTTTTATTAATTTAATTTGTTCAATTAAGTATATTTTGATTTCATTCATGAAATAATCCTAATAGTAAAATTAAAATAAAAAAAAAACTAATTTTAGCTCAAATAATAAAATTTGTTAATTTAAATAAATTAATAATTGGAAAAATTAATGCAATTTCTACATCAAAAATTAAAAAGATTACGGTAATTAAAAAAAAATGTAAAGAAAATGGAATTCGAGCTGAAGATTTAGGGTCAAATCCACATTCAAATGGTGAACATTTTTCTCGATCAGAAAAAGATTTTTTTGATAAAATAATTGATAAAAATATTATAATATTGGATAGTAATAAAATAAAGATAGACACATATATAATTAATAAAATTATTTATATTAAATAAAATTAAACTTTTTGATTGGAAGTCAAATATACTAAATATATTATATAAATAATTAATTTCCTCATCAATAAATAGAAATATAAAGAAATAATCAAACTACGTCTACGAAATGTCAATATCAAGCTGCTGCTTCAAATCCAAAATGATGATTATTAGAAAAATGATTATTAATATGTCGAATTAAACAAATTAATAAGAATATTGTTCCAATTATAACATGTAATCCATGGAATCCAGTTGCTATAAAAAATGTGGATCCATAAATTCTGTCTGCAATAGTAAAAGGTGCTTCAATATATTCATAAGCTTGTAAAATAGTAAAATAAATTCCTAAAATAATTGTAAAAAATAAACCTTGAGTTATTTGAGAATGATTATTTTCTATAATTGCATGATGTGCTCAAGTAACAGTAATTCCAGATGTAATTAAAATAATTGTATTTAATAATGGAATTTGAAAAGGATTAAAAGGTGTAATTCTTGAAGGAGGTCATATTGCACCAATTTCAATATTAGGGGAAAGTCTTCTATGAAAAAAAGCTCAAAAAAAAGAAATAAAAAAAAAAACTTCTGAAATAATAAATAAAATTATTCCCCATCGTAATCCTTTTGTTACTAAAATAGTATGTTTACCTTGAAGAGTTCCTTCTCGACAAATATCTCGTCATCATTGATATATTGTTAAAATTACAATGATATACCCTAAAATTAATAAATTTATGTTAAAATTATGAAATCATTTAATTATTCCTGTAACTAAAGTTAAAACTCCAATAGCTCCTGTTAAAGGTCAAGGACTATAATCTACTAAATGATATGGATGATTAAAATTATTTTGCATTAGTTTACTTCTCTAGAGTATAAAGTACTTAAAATAGCAATAACATAAGATTGAATTACAGCTACAGCAGATTCTAAAATTAATAATAGTACTTGAATTAATACTAAAAAAAAAATAAAGTAAAATGATATATTAGGACCTGTTCCTCTTAATAAAGTCATTAATAAATGTCCTGCAATTATATTTGCTGTTAATCGGACTGCTAAAGTTCCAGGTCGAATAATATTACTAATAGTTTCAATTAATACTATAAAAGGTATTAAAATACCTGGTGTTCCTTGTGGGATTATATGAATAAATATATGTTGAGTATTATTAATTCATCCATAAAATATAAAACTTAATCATAATGGTAAAGAAATTGATAAAGATAAAGTTAAATGTCTTGTTCTAGTAAAAATATAAGGAAATAATCCTAAAAAATTATTAAATAATACAAAAGTAAATATTGAAATAAAAATGAATGTTGATCCATTAGAGTTTCTTCCTAATAATGTTTTAAATTCTTTATGAAGTTTATCTAAAATAAGATTTCAAAAAAAAAAATGTCGATTAGGAATTAGTCAAAAAGTATATGGGATAAATATTAATCCAATAAAAGTTCTAATTCAATTTAAAGGAAGAAAAAATAAATTAGTTGAAGGGTCAAAAATTGAAAAAAGATTAGTTATCATTTTCAAAATAAATTTTTATTTTTTTTAATAAAAAAAATGTTATTTTTATTATTTTTATTAATATAAATATAATAATTTATAATATTAAAAATAACATAAATACAAATAAAAAAAAAAAAAGATAATATTCAATTAATAGGTATTATTTGTGGGATAAAAGAATATTATATAAAATAATAATTTAAATTTGACATATTTATGTTATAATTTAACTAATTCTTTATATTTCATTAGAAGTAATTGCTAATTTACTATGAAGTGGTTTAAGAGACCAATACTTGCTTTCAGTCATCTAATGATGAATAATTATTAATTCAATTAATAAAATTTTTAACTGAAATTCTTTCAATAACAATAGGTATAAAACTATGATTTGCTCCACAAATTTCAGAACATTGACCAAAAAAGATTCCAGGTCGGTTAATATAAAAATTTGTTTGATTTAATCGACCTGGATTAGCATCTACTTTTACTCCTAAAGATGGAATAGTTCATGAGTGAATTACATCTGTTGCAGTAACTATAATTCGAATTTGATTATTTATAGGTAATACAATTCGATTATCAACATCTAGTAGTCGAAAGTTATTATTATTTATTTCATTAATTGGAATTATATAAGAACTAAATTCAATATTATTAAAATCTGAATATTCATATCTTCAATATCATTGATGTCCAATCGATTTTAAAGTAATTAAAGGATTATTAAGTTCATCCAATAAATATAAAAGACGTAAAGAAGGTAAAGCAATAAAAATTAAAGTAATAGCTGGTAAAATTGTTCAAATTAATTCGATTATTTGACCTTCTAATAAAAATCGATTAATATATTTATTAAAAAATAATGTTATTATTAAATATCCTACTAAAACAGTAATTATAATTAAAATAATTAAAGTGTGATCATGAAAAAAAATAATTTGTTCTATTAAAGGAGATGCTCCATTTTGTAAATTAAGATTAGATCATGTTGCCATTTCTAAAAAAAGGATAATCCTTTATAAATGGGGTTTAAATCCATTACATATAATCTGCCATATTAGAAATTTCTTAAAATTGGTAGTTCATTATATGAATGTTCTGCAGGGGGTAATTCTTGATATCATTCAATAGAAGATGGAAGATTTAATGAAAATAAAATTAATCGTTGATTAATTATTGATTCTCAAATGATAATTAAAATTAATATTACAGCTAATAAAGAAATATAAGATCCTAATGAAGATACAATATTTCATGAAATATAAGCATCAGGATAATCTGAATATCGTCGAGGTATTCCAGCTAATCCTAAAAAATGTTGAGGAAAAAAAGTTAAATTTACTCCAATAAATATAGTAAAAAATTGAATTTTTAAGAAGAAAGGATTTATAGTTAATCCTGTAAATAAAGGGTATCAATGAATAAATCCTCCTATAATAGCAAATACGGCTCCTATTGATAATACATAATGAAAATGTGCTACTACATAATATGTATCATGTAATGCAACATCAATAGATGAATTAGCTAAAATTACTCCTGTTAATCCTCCAACAGTGAATAAAAAAACAAATCCTAATCTTCATAAAATTGAAGGACTATAATTAATTTGAGTTCCATGGAATGTTGCTAATCATCTAAAAATTTTAATACCAGTTGGTACTGCAATAATTATAGTTGCTGAAGTAAAATAAGCTCGAGTATCGATATCTATTCCAACTGTAAATATATGGTGAGCTCATACAACAAATCCTAATAAACCAATTGCTATTATTGCATAAATTATTCCTAAAGATCCAAATGTTTCTTTTTTTCCTCTTTCTTGGGAAATAATATGAGAAACTATTCCAAATCCAGGTAGAATTAAAATATAAACTTCTGGATGACCAAAAAATCAAAATAAATGTTGATAAAGAATTGGGTCTCCTCCCCCTGCTGGATCAAAGAATGATGTATTTAAATTACGATCTGTTAATAATATTGTAATAGCTCCTGCTAAAACAGGTAAAGATAAAAGTAATAATAAAGCTGTAATTCCAACAGCTCAAATAAATAAAGGTATTTGATCAAATGATAATCCATTAATTCGTATATTAATAATTGTTGTAATAAAATTAATAGCTCCTAAAATAGATGAAATTCCTGCTAAATGTAAAGAAAAAATAGCTAAATCTACTGATCTTCCTCCATGAGCAATATTAGATGAAAGAGGGGGGTATACAGTTCATCCAGTTCCTGCTCCATTTTCTACAATTCTTCTTGAAATTAATAAAGTTAATGAAGGAGGTAGTAATCAAAATCTTATATTATTTATTCGAGGGAAAGCTATATCTGGAGCTCCTAATATTAAAGGAATTAATCAATTTCCAAAGCCTCCAATTATAATTGGTATAACTATAAAAAAAATTATAATAAATGCATGAGCTGTAACAATTGTATTATAAATTTGATCATCTCCAATTAATGATCCTGGATTCCCTAATTCAGCTCGAATTAATAATCTTAAAGAGGTTCCTACTATTCCGGCTCAAATGCCAAAAATAAAATATAAAGTACCAATATCTTTATGATTTGTAGAATAAATTCATTTTCGCTATTTAATAAATAATAAAATGGCTGAGGTTTAAGCGATAAATTGTAAATTTATTAACAAGAAAATTCTTTTTTATTAGCCTTATATTCAATAATGATATGAAATTGCAAATTTTAAGGTATAAGAAAATTATTAAGGCTTAAAGAAATATTCTTTATAAATAATTTTGAAGATTATTAGTTTATTTTAACTTAAAACCTTTTTATTATTTATAAAAAAAATAAAGTACTTAAAATTATACCTAAAATAGAAATAAATGAAAAAAAATTAATAAAATATATTATTTTATTTTTAATAAAAATTTTTATTCATTTAAGTTTTAAATAATTAAATATAAAAGAAGAATATAAAATTCGAATATAAAAAAATAGTATAATTAATCTTATTATAATTAAAATAAAAGTTAAAAAAAATAATTTATTTATTAATAAAAAATTAATAATAATTCATTTAGGAAAAAATCCAATAAAAGGAGGTAAACCTCCTAAAGATAAAAAATTAATTAATAATGATAATTTAATTATATAATTTAAATTATTAAAAAATAGTTGATTAATATAAAATATATTTATTATATAAAATATAAAACATATAATTCTAATTAAAAATGAATATATAAAAAAATAAAAAATTCATAAGTTTTCTCTAATTATTATAGATGAAATTATTCATCTTAAATTGTTAATTGAAGAAAAAGCTATTAATTTTCGTAAGGAAGTTTGATTTAATCCTCCAATAGCTCCAATAATTGAATTTAAAATAATAATAATGATTAAAAAATTTTTATTAAATAAATAAGATAATAAAATAATTGGAGTAATTTTTTGTCAAGTTATTAAAATAAAATTATTAAATCAAGATAATCCTTCTACAATATTAGGAAATCAGAAATGAAAGGGGGCTGATCCTATTTTTATTAGTAAAGAAGAATTAATTATGATTGTTAATAAATAATTTATTTCAAAATTATTTATTAAAATTATTTTAAAAATAATACAAAATAATAAATTGATTGATGCAATAGATTGAACTAAAAAATATTTTAAAGAAGCTTCAGAAGATAAAATATTATTAGAATTATTAATTAAAGGAATAAATCTTAATAAATTAATTTCTAATCCAATTCAACAACCAAATCAAGAATTTGAAGAAATTGAAATTAATGTACTAAAAAAAAGAATAAATATGAAAAATATTTTATTAGAATTTATAATAAAAAAAATTTAAAATAAAGAATTATCTTATAATAAATATTATATTTATAATTATATATATATATATATATATATATATATATATATGTATATTTTAGTGTAAGATGCACAATAGTTTTTGATACTATTAGATATAGTTTAATTCTATAAAATATAATAAAGGTAGAAATTCTACTTAATTTACTCTATCAGAATAATCCTTTAATCAGGCACTTTATTTTTAAAAAAAAGGTATTTCCTTTATATTTGAGGTATGAACCCAAAAGCTTATTTTAGCTTATTTTTAA